ATTGATTTACGACTAATCAATTCTTTTCAATCTCAATTATAACAACATATATGTGTATATGTAAACCCCAGAACAAAAATTGTTACACAGAACAGATAGATACCGAGTTGGGTCTCTCTTATGCACATATACCTGTAGAGAATTATCGTGCTTCAATTTGTCATTTAATATCTTCTCTAGTGAATAGAAAAGCGGATTAAATCGTGAATCCATTTATTTTTTTGGTACCCAATCTGATCGTAATATCATAATAATAGGCAGAAATTGGATCAATTTTGATATTCTATATAAGACTCTATAAGTGTAATGTGAGTGGCAGATTTTTTTTTTGGGGGGGGTGTTTTATCAATTCATTTCCATTTGTACCTGTCGAAAATTCTAACTTGTGCCGAAAATTCTCTTCATTCCTCCATCTCGTCTCCGTTCATACATATAAAATATAGATATGGAGTTGGCTCAAATTTCATGTGATTCAGTAAACATAATATACATTCCATCATTACTAGATCGATCCGGATGGTTAGTTCGATGAAGAGTGAGCCAATACTACAATAATGGGATTTATTCTATAAAGAGGAAACTTAAGATTAAGATGCTCCGTAATAGAAATGAGGGAATGTCCACAATACCTGGATTTAGTCAGATCCAATTTGAGGGATTTTGTAGGTTCATTAATCAAGGCTTGACGGAAGAATTGGATAAGTTTCCAAAAATTGAAGATACAGATCAAGAAATTGAATTTCAATTATTTGTGGAACGATATCAATTGGTAGAACCCTTGATAAAAGAAAGAGATGCTGTGTCTGAATCACTCACATATTCTTCTGAATTATATGTCCCCGCGGGATTAATTTGGAAAAGCGGTAGAGATATGCAAGAACAAACCGTTTTTATTGGAAACATTCCTCTAATGAATTCCCTGGGAACTTTTATAGTAAATGGAATATACAGAATTGTAATCAATCAAATATTGCAAAGCCCCGGTATTTACTACCGTTCAGAATTGGACCATAAAGGAATTTCTGTCTATACCAGTACTATAATATCAGATTGGGGAGGAAGATTAGAATTAGAAATTGATAGAAAAGCAAGGATATGGGCCCGTGTGAGTAGGAAACAAAAAATATCTATTCTAGTTCTATCATCAGCTATGGGTTCGAATCTAAGAGAAATTCTAGATAATGTTTGTTACCCTGAGGTTTTCTTGTCTTTCCCGAATGATAAGGAGAAAAAAAAGATTGGTTCAAAAGAAAATGCTATTTTGGAGTTTTATCAACAATTTGCTTGTGTAGGTGGGGATCCAGTATTTTCTGAGTCCTTATGTAAGGAATTACAAAAGAAATTTTTTCAACAAAGGTGTGAATTAGGAAAGATTGGTCGACGAAATATGAATCGGAGACTAAATCTTGATATACCTCAGAACAATACATTTTTGTTACCGCGAGATGTATTGGCTGCTACGGATCATTTGATTGGAATGAAATTTGGAATGGGCACACTTGACGATATGAATCACTTAAAAAATAAACGTATTCGTTCTGTAGCAGATCTGTTACAGGATCAATTCGGATTGGCTCTTGTTCGTTTAGAAAATGCGGTTCGAGGAACTATATGTGGAGCAATCAGACATAAATTGATACCGACTCCTCAAAATTTGGTAACTTCAACCTCATTAACAACCACTTTTGAATCGTTTTTTGGCCTACACCCCTTATCTCAAGTTTTGGATCGAACTAATCCATTGACACAAACCGTTCATGGGCGAAAGTTGAGTTATTTGGGTCCTGGAGGATTGACAGGACGAACTGCTAGTTTTCGGATACGAGATATACATCCGAGCCACTATGGGCGTATTTGCCCAATTGACACGTCCGAAGGAATCAATGTTGGTCTTATTGGATCCTTAGCAATTCATGTGAGAATTGGTCATTGGGGATCTATAGATAGTCCGTTTTATGAAATATCTGATAAATCAAAAGAGACGCAGATGATTTATTTATCACCAAGTAGAGATGAATATTATATGATAGCAGCAGGAAATTCTTTGGCCTTGAATCGAGGTATTCAGGAAGAACAGGTTGTTCCAGCTCGATATCGTCAAGAATTCCTAAGTATTGCATGGGAACAGATTCATCTTAGAAGCATTTTTCCCTTCCAATATTTTTCTATTGGAGCTTCCCTTATTCCTTTTATCGAGCATAATGATGCAAATCGGGCTTTAATGAGTTCTAATATGCAGCGCCAAGCAGTTCCGCTTTCTCGGTCCGAGAAGTGCATTGTTGGGACTGGGCTGGAATGCCAAACGGCTCTAGATTCAGGGCTTTCAGTTATAGCCGAACACGAGGGAAAGATCATTTATACGGATACTCACAAGATTGTTTTCTCAAGTAATGGCGACACTATAAACATTCCATTAGTTATGTATCAATGTTCTAACAAAAACACTTGTATGCATCAAAAACCTAAGGTTCAACGAGGTAAATACATTAAAAAGGGACAAATTTTAGCGGACGGTGCGGCTACGGTTAGCGGGGAACTCGCCTTAGGAAAAAACGTATTAGTAGCTCATATGCCATGGGAAGGTTACAATTCTGAAGACGCAGTACTAATTAGCGAACGTCTGGTATATGAAGATATTTATACTTCTTTTCACATCCGAAAATATGAAATTAAGACTCATGTGACAAGACAAGGTCCTGAAAGAATCACTAAAGAAATACCGCATTTAGAGGCTCATTTACTCCGCAATTTAGACAGAAATGGAATTGTGATGCTGGGATCTTGGATAGAAGCAGGTGATATTTTAGTAGGTAAATTAACGCCTCAAACAGCGAACGAATCCTCGTATGCCCCCGAGGATAGATTATTACGAGCCATACTTGGCATTCAGGTATCCACGGCAAAAGAAACTTCTTTAAAACTACCTATAGGTGGAAGGGGTCGCGTTATTGATGTGAGATGGATCCAGAAAAAAGGGGGTTCTAGTTATAATTCAGAACTAATTCGTGTATATATTTCACAGAAACGTGAAATCAAAGTAGGTGATAAAGTAGCTGGAAGACATGGGAATAAAGGTATCATTTCCAAAATTTTGCCTAGACAAGATATGCCCTATTTGCAAGATGGAACAACTGTTGATATGGTCTTCAACCCATTAGGAGTACCCTCACGAATGAATGTGGGACAGATATTTGAATGCTCACTCGGGTTAGCTGGGGATCTTCTAAAGAGACATTATAGAATAGCACCTTTTGATGAGAGATATGAGCAAGAGTCGTCGAGAAAACTAGTGTTTCCTGAATTATATGAAGCCAGTAAACAAACAAAAAATCCATGGGTATTTGAACCCGAGTATCCGGGAAAAAGCAGAATATTTGATGGAAGAACAGGAGATCCTTTTGAACAGCCTGTTCTAATAGGAAAGTCCTATATCCTGAAATTAATTCATCAAGTTGATGATAAAATTCATGGGCGTTCCAGTGGACATTACGCACTTGTTACACAACAACCTCTTAGAGGAAGGGCCAAGCAAGGAGGACAACGAGTAGGAGAAATGGAAGTTTGGGCTCTAGAGGGATTTGGTGTTGCTCATATTTTACAAGAGATGCTTACTTATAAATCTGATCATATTAGAGCTCGTCAAGAAGTACTTGGTGCTACGATCATTGGAGGAACAGTACCTAACCCAGAGGATGCTCCAGAATCTTTTCGATTGCTCGTTCGAGAACTACGATCTTTGGCTCTGGAACTGAATCATTTCCTTGTATCTGAGAAGAATTTCCAGATCAATAGGAAGGAAGCTTGATCTGAATGAATCAGAATTTCTATTCTATGATCGATCGGTATAAACATCAACAACTTCGAATTGGACCAGTTTCTCCTCAACAAATAAAGGCTTGGGCCAACAAAATCCTACCTAATGGAGAGATAGTTGGAGAGGTGACAAAACCCTATACTTTTCATTACAAAACCAATAAACCAGAAAGAGATGGATTGTTTTGTGAAAGAATCTCTGGACCTATAAAAAGTGGAATTTGTGCTTGTGGAAATTATAGAGTAATCAGGGCTGAAAAAGAAGACCCGAAATTTTGTGAACAATGTGGGGTGGAATTTGTGGATTCTCGGATACGAAGATATCAAATGGGATACATCAAACTCGCATGTCCAGTGACTCATGTGTGGTATTTGAAACGTCTTCCTAGTTATATTGCGAATCTTTTAGATAAACCTCTTAAGGAATTAGAAGGCCTAGTATACTGCGATGTGTGATTTGATCGAAATTTTCATTTTACAGATTCATAATAAGAAACTGTCATCCCATTCAATCTGATTGGGATGCCCCCGATTCTGACATGTGTCTTTGGAGGAGTAACATGAAGCTCAGAATTATGGGCGTATTCAATACTTCCAAATGGAAGGGGTATTGATCCATGGCCGATTCCGTAAGAGAGAAATAGGAATTGCTCGTTATACCTCGTGAAAAAAAAAGACCAATTCTACGAATTGGCTATTCCGTTTCTTTTAGAGAGAAGTTCTGTTCAAGCAAACAAATATGGCATGGTGACAGGAGTCTATCTATCGCATATATGCTTCAAGGGGCATTACGGCATAACCATCGAGGTGAGTGGGGGCCTAAAAGATCGAATGGAACGATATATAGACAAGTAAATCCCTTATGAATCCCAAAATATTCCTTTAAGAGGATTCATTATTTGAGGGGAAGTAGACTACTCAATAATTTCACATTTCCATTTGAAAGTAATTCAGAAAGTTGTTAAAGTCAAAAAAGAATGAATCAATGAAAGATTGGTCCTTACTGGGAACTTGAGTAAGGAGTAGCTTTTTGTAGGGTTTTTTTGAACAAAGTTTAAAAATAAGAACCCCTTTCTTTATTTGGTATAACTACTTTAGCCGGATGAGAGGAAACCTTCACGTCCGATTTTTTAGGGGGGAATCCCATTCGATGGGAACCTATCTCGATTTTTCTTTTGCTAGGCCCG